TCTCGACCCAAAAGCTCGCTAATTGATCTTTACGGTGCTTTTTTTATCAATTTGATTCTTTATCCATAGAATATAGTATGTGGGCTTTATCTATTTATTTCCTTTTTTGTTATCATGAGGTTTCTTTCCTTGCTACAGCTGGTAAAAATCGTTGCTTTGGACGATGCATATGTAGAAAGCCTTTTTTTTTCTAGTATTGACTAGCGAATTTGATCTTTTTTCCTTCTTTCTATAGTGGAGATAGTCGCACGTAATGACAGATCACGGCCATATTATTAAAAGCTTGTGGTAAGAATGGGTTTCGTTCTAATGCTCGGAAATAGTATTCCAAAGCCTTTGTATGCTCCCCGTTGCTTGTATGTATAAGGCCTATGTTATAGAGTATATAACTTCGATCATAGGGATCAATTTCTGATCGCGTAGCTTCATAATAATTCTGTAAAGCTTCCGCATAATTTCCTTCGGATTGCGCTGACATCCGTTACGGTCGTTCATTTATTTTATTCAAAAAATCTCCGCTCCAAAACCGTACGTGAGATTTTCATCTCATACGGCTCCCCCCTTCTGTGCATAGTAGTAAGGGAAATAAGCCATGGAATCTAAATTTCACTATTCTCATTATGAACTGACAGGAGCTGGTATTTTTACAAGAAATCTCTAGCTAGCCTTCCCGCAAGAGGTTTTTTTAAGATCTATCATATTAGTGCTAGATAGAAATGGTAACTCCAACGATTTCTTTGTCCTCAACGCTTACTATTTCCAGGAATTAGTCACTTCAACGATCTTTGATGGTTATACGGGTATCCAAAGTACGAACGAGATGGATGTTTGTTGTCCCAACCATTCTTGTTAGCCCCGATACCGATAAGGAAAAGGGTAATTTTTACCAAAGTTTTCGTGTTGTTGATTCCTAGTGTAGTGCTTCTTCCCCTATGCCGCCTATTGGTACTAGTGGAGTAGGATTGACCCCCAATACAGAACCTATAGGTATAACCTTTCGTTTAATACTAAAATCGACAATAAAAGTATCTGAGGCTGGATCAATCGAGGATACACGACAGAAGGAATTGTTCTATCTCCAAACTTTACCTTCACTAAGCGTAGCTTTATTTCAATAATTTGGTTCTTTATATTCCGAACTGCGTCTTTTTATCGTAAGACTTCGTTGAGGGCTAAAAAAAGAAGAACAAAAAATCAAATCACACCATCTCTGTAATAGGTAAATGCTTTTTTTTCTCCTGAAGTTGTCGGAATTATTCGTAATAAAATATTAGCTATAATTGAAGAGGTCTTATCAATAAAATTTCCATTTATCCGAGATCTAGGCATAATTATCCATTCTATAATTCTTCTCATTACCCTCTCGGGGAAAATGATCCCACAAAAAGGAATTGTAGAGTACAAAATAACATAAAAACAGAAAAATTCTTGTGTACCTTATGCTCATACCTTTTTTTGACAAAGAAAGATGGGAGACTTTTGAATCAGATTGAATTTTATATAATATCAATTTGGTAGTATACAAATGCACGGAACTATTACTATTTCATCTAAGTTAAATAACCAAGGACTTTATTTTACTATGGATTCTTATAACTCGAATCTGATAACTCAATAAATTTCGATTTGGTTATGACCCAAAAAGGAAAAGGGATGGAATAATGATTATACAACTGAATGAAATGCCATAGAAAAATTCATGGTATGATTCATAAATTTATAATATAATAGGGTAGATGGATAATAAGAGAGGTTGTTTATAAATATGGAATTGGAAAGGAAACTTTTTTTCCTACGGACTCACTATTCACTCGGTTTCTGGTCAATAATAGGATTATATAGGAGAGATGGCCGAGTGGTTGAAGGCGTAGCACTGGAACTGCTATGTAGACTTTTTGTTTACCGAGGGTTCGAATCCCTCTCTTTCCGTTTCTGTTAATTCAACAGCGTTACCAACTACAATATATCAAATCAAATAAAAATGAATATCATTAGATTATTCCAACTGTTTTATTTGATAGAAAATTATGATTCCTAATTACATTACTGTGGTATGGGTACGTAAAAGAAAAATATCGTGGAAAGAGCAAAAAAAAATTATACGGCGTATCAATTTGTAATACGTGAATAACAAAATACGGATTAAGGCCCTTAGATCTATTTCCTTTGTCGAAAAAGGGACAGAATTGTCTGAACCCCTTTCCTTGTTATGTTCGTTAGGTTCAAGTCTGACGAGAATAATATTCTACGACTAACAACTCATTTATTTTTAAACCAATCCATTTACTATCTATTATTTGATTTACTAAGCCTTTATATTGGAATGAGTCAATAGTCAAATGGTTTGGCACTCCTTCCTGAGGGGATGAAGCAATATAATTTTGAATCAGAACTTTTGATCTTTGTTTCTCCTTCGTAGTAATAATATCTCGGGGTTTGCAACGATAACTTGGTATATCCACTATATGACCATTAACTAAAATATGTCTATGGTTAACTA